TTCAGAAATGATAGAGCGAAAAATTTCTTTGTACACGACAGAAAAACTATACCACGAAGACCTATATAATTATTGGGTTTATAACAATGAACAAAAAAAATACAACTTAAGGAACGAATTTTTAAGTAGAATCAAAATTCTAGAAAAAGAGAAAGGATCTTTTGCTTTAAATATACTAGAAAAAAGAACCAGATTGTGTGATGATGAGCATGAACAAGAATATTTACCCAAAATGTATGATCCCTTTTTGAATGGGCCTTATCGCGGAACAATAAAAAATTTAGATTCACATGAAACCATGACTGATTTAATAACTTCAAGAGCGGATTCCATAGAAATATTGTGGATAAATAAAATTCATGGTCTATTTCATTCTCAAACATTTGAACATAAAAAGAATAGGTTTTATTCTGATGAGGAATTTTTATCGAATCCTATTGAGAATTCCTTAACCTCAATTTCAAAATTTGATTTTGAACGTGCGCAAGGAATAGATTCAGAAAGTCAAGCAAAATCTTTTCAATTTTTATTCGATGTAATTACAACTGATCCAAATGATCTAATAAAAATTAGAAAAAATTCTATTGGAATGGAAGAAATTAGTAAAAAGGTTTCTAGATGGTCATACAAATTAACAGATGATTTGGAAGACGATGAAGAAGAATCAACGGAAGATCCTGAAATTCGGTCAAGAAAAGGGAAACGCGTGATAATTTATACTGATAACGGTCAGAGTATTAATTCGAGTGCTACTAATAATATTACTAGTAATACTAGTGATGAAGGAGGCGAGGTAGCTTTGATACGTTACTCACAACAATCTGATTTTCGCCGTGGTATAATCAAAGGATCTGTGCGTGCTCAAAGACGTAAAACAATTATCTGGAAAATGTTTCAAGCAAATGTGCATTCTCCACTTTTTTTGGATCGAATAGACAAAACGTTTTTTTTTTCGTTTTTTGATATATCTAAAATTAGGAATTGGTTAGGAAGAACTTCAGAATCTCAAATTTATTATTTTGAGCAAGAACACACAAAAGAAAACGAGAAAACAAACGAAGAGAAAGAAGAGGAAAATGAACGAATAGCAATATCAGAGGCTTGGGGGAGCTTTCTATTTTCTCAAGCAATAAGAGGTTTAATCTTAGTAACCCAATCTTTTCTTAGAAAATATGTTATATTACCCGTATTGATAATAGCTAAAAATATTAGTCGTATATTATTATTGCAATTCCCCGAATGGTACGAGGATTTGAAGGAATGGAATGGAGAAATTCATGCTAAATGTACTTATAATGGTGTTCTATTATCAGAAACAGAATTTCCAAAAAATTGGTTAAGAGAGGGTATTCAAATAAAGATTCTATTTCCTTTTTGTCTGAAACCTTGGCAAAGATCTAAGGTACGATTTAATCATGGAGATCAGCGAAGGCGAAAAAAAGAGAAAAAAGCTAATTTTTGTTTTTTAACAGTTTGGGGAAAAGAAGCAGAGCTACCTTTTGGGTCTCCCCGAAAACGACCTTCTTTCTTTGAACCCATTTTTAAAGAACTCGAAAAAAAAACGATAAAAGCTAAAAAGAAAATTTTCCAAGTTATAAGAGTTTTCAAAGAAAGAGGAAATGGGGTTCTAAAAGTTTCAAAAAAAAACACAAGATGGGTCATCAAAATAATTCTATTTATAGACCTAATAATGAAAGAACTTGAAAAAGTAAAACTCATATTAAAATCGAGTAGGGTTAAAGTATATGAACCGAATGAAAATGGAAGAGATCCTAATATAAATAATAAGATTCTTCGCGAATCGACCATTGCAATTCAATCCCTAAATTGTGTAAATGCAAATTATTCACTCATCGAAACAAAAATGAAAGATCTTGCTAATAAGACAATCACAATTAGGAGTCAAATAGAAGGAATCACAAAAGACAAGAAAAAAATGGTTCTAATTTATGATGATAAAAGATCGGAATTACAGAAGGATATTTGGGAAATATTTAAAAGAAAAAATATCCGATTAATACGTAAATCGCATAATTTTATAAAATCCTTCATTGAAAAAATATACATGAATATATTACTATGTATCATTAAGATTCCAAAGATCAATGCACAACTTTTCTTTAAATCAACAAACAAAATTTTAACTAAATCCATTTATAATGATAAAACAAATCAAGAAGGAATTGAAAAGACAAATAAAAATACAATGCACTTTTTTTGGACTATAAAAAAGTCGTTTTATAATACTTTTTATAATACTCATTTTAGTATTAGCAATAAAAATTATAATATTTATTGGGACTTATCTTCTTTGTCTCAAGCATATGTATTTTACAAATTCTCGAAAAATCAATTACTTAACAAATATCCTTTGAAATCTGTACTTCAATATCATAACACCTATCCTTTTCTTACAGATATAATAAAGAATTATTGTGGAACACGAGGAATATTTGGTTCCAAACCAAAGCATAAGAATAAGTATAGAATGAATAAATGGAAAATGTGGTTAAGGGGTCATTATCAATACAATTTATCTCAGACTAAGTGGTCTTATTTAGTACCGAAAAAATGGCAAAATAGAGCCAACCAATGTCGTATAATTAAAAAGAAAGACTCAACAAAATCGGATTTATATAAAAAAGAAAAAGACCAATTAATTCATTACATGAAAGAAAATTACTATGCAGTAAATTCATTGATAAGTCAAAAAGAAAAAGACAAATTGAAAAAACATTACGGATATGATCTTTTATCATATAAATATATAAATTTTGAGGATAATAAGAACTCATATATTTATGAGTCAACGTTAGAATTACAAGAAGTAGAAAACAAAAAAATTTCATATAATTTCAATACACTGAAACCCGAACCATTTTATGGATTGATAAGGATAGTTATTAATAATTATCTAGAAAAAAGATTTCTCATTGATACGGACAAAAATATGGATAGACAATTTTTTGATTATAAAATTCCCCATTTCTGTATTAGAAATAATATTGATATTGAGACTCGGGCCAATACGCATATCAACACCAAGATTCATAAAAATACTAAAAATCTAAATTCTCAAAAATGTAAAAAAAATTCCTTTTTTGATTGGATGGGAATGAATCAAGAAAAATTATATCGTACCATATCAAATCTGGAACCTTGGGTTTTCCCAGAATTTGTACTACTTTTTAATGCGTATAAAATTAAACCGTGGATCATACCTACCAAATTACTTATTTTTAATTTTCATTTCTATGAAAATATTAGTAAAAGTAAAAAGATCAATGTAAAAAAAAAAAAAAATGAACAACAAGGTCAAGGAAATCTTGTATCAGATTTACGAAAACAAAATGAAAAAGATGTTGAAGTAGATTATACAGGAGTAGACATTAAAAAAGATAGAAAAAAAAAACAATCTAAGAGCAAGAAAGAAGCAGAACTCAATTTATTCTTGCAAAAATATTTTATTTTTCAATTAAGATGGGATGATCTCTTGAATCAAAGAATGATCAATAATATAAAGGTATATTGTCTTCTACTTAGACTGATAGATCCAAAGGAAATAGCTATATCCTCAATTCAAAGAGGAAAGATTCATCTAGATGTAATGTTGATTCAGAAAGATCTAACTCTTACAGAATTGGTAAAAAGAGGCATATTTATTATCGAACCAATTCGTCTATCTATGAAAAGGGATGGAAAATATATTATATATCAAACCATAGGTATTTCATTGGTTGATAAGAATAAACGCCAAACTGATGGAAAATACATAATAAAAAAAGAATATGTTGATAAAAAACAAATTCATGAATCTGTTGCACAACACAGCAATACACTTGTGACTAAAAACAAAAATTATTATGATTTCCTTGTTCCTGAAAATATTCTATCCCCCAGACGTCGTAGAGAATTGAGAATTTTCATTTGTTTTAATTCTCAGAATTGGAATATTATGGATAGAAATCCAATATTTTGTAATCAAAACAACATAAACAACTGTGGACAATTTTTGAACAAGGAAAAACATCTTAATACAGATACAGATAAATTCATTAAATTTAAATTTTTTCTTTGGCCCAATTATCGATTAGAAGATTTAGCTTGTATGAATCGTTATTGGTTTGATACCAATAATGGCAGTAATTTCAGTATATCAAGAATATATATGTATCCACGATTCAGAATTCTTTAATAATATTATATTAATAGTATATAATAAATATAAATATAACATAGTATATTTCCTATATATCTTATATCTATTTTTTTTATCGAAAAAAACATTCTCTTTCCTGAATAGAAAAATCTTGAATAAAAAAAATGGATCGTTCCTTTCTATCCAAATCAAATTGAAAATTTGATTTGGATAGAAAAAATTCTATATGAAGAATGAAGAAATGAAAATTTTTTTTGTACTAGATTCAAATAACTGGAAATAACAAGTATAATAAAAATTTTTATTTTTCCTGATCGGTAAAATCCGCGTAAAAGAAAAAAAAAATAAAATTTTGTTTTTATGGTCAAAAATTCATTCATCTCAGCTATTCGACAAGAAAAAGAAAAAAACTGTGGATCTGTTGAATTTCAAGTATTTAGTTTCACTGATAAGATACAGAGACTTACTTCACATTTAAAATTACATAAAAAAGATTTTTTATCGCAAAGGGGTCTACGAAAAATTCTGGGAAAACGTCAACGGCTGTTGGATTATTTGTCAAAGAAAAATCGAGTACGTTATAAGAAATTGATTAACCAGTTGGGTATTCGGGAGTCAAAAACTCGTTAATTTGTAGTTTGAGATTGGTTTTAATTTTTTCTTTAGTTATTAGATTTTTCATTTTGATGAACTTCATTTTGCTAAATTCATGGAATAATGAATTGAATTAAGGAATAAAAGTTATGACTATACCAGCTACAAGAAAGGATCTCATGATAGTTAATATGGGTCCTCACCACCCATCAATGCATGGTGTTCTTCGACTAATTGTTACTCTCGATGGTGAAGATGTTATTGATTGTGAACCTATATTGGGTTATTTACATAGAGGGATGGAAAAAATAGCGGAAAATCGAACAATTATACAATATTTGCCTTATGTAACCCGGTGGGATTATTTAGCCACTATGTTCACAGAAGCAATAACAGTAAATGCACCAGAACGATTAGAAAGTGTTCAAGTACCTAAAAGAGCTAGTTACATTAGAATAATTATGCTAGAACTGAGTCGTATAGCTTCTCATTTATTATGGCTTGGACCTTTTATGGCAGATATCGGTGCACAGACCCCCTTTTTCTATATTTTCAGAGAAAGGGAATTGTTATATGATCTATTCGAAGCCGCTACAGGTATGCGAATGATGCATAATTATTTCCGTATTGGGGGAGTTGCTGCCGACCTACCTTATGGCTGGATAGAGAAATGTTTGGATTTTTGCGATTATTTTTTAACAGGAATTGTTGAATATCAAAAACTTATTACGCGGAATCCTATTTTTTTGGAACGCGTTGAAGGAGTGGGCATTATTGGTGGAGAGGAGGCAATAAATTGGGGTTTATCAGGACCAATGTTACGGGCTTCTGGAATCCAATGGGATCTTCGTAAAGTTGATAGTTATGAGTGTTACAATAAATTTGATTGGGAAGTCCAATGGCAAAAAGAAGGAGATTCACTAGCTCGTTATTTAGTACGAATCGGTGAAATGAAGGAATCTATAAAAATTATTCAACAGGCTCTAGAAGGAATTCCTGGAGGACCTTATGAGAATTTAGAAGTCCGACGTTTTGATAAAGCAAAAAATTCCGAATGGAATAATTTTGAATATAGATTTCTTACTAAAAAACTTTCACCCAATTTTGAATTGTCGAAGCAAGAACTTTATGTGAGAGTAGAAGCCCCAAAAGGAGAATTAGGAATTTATTTGATAGGAGATAGTAGTGTTTTCCCTTGGAGATGGAAAATTCGTCCACCCGGTTTTATCAATTTGCAAATTCTCCCTCAACTAGTTAAAAGAATGAAATTGGCAGATATCATGACGATATTAGGTAGTATAGATATCATTATGGGAGAAGTTGATCGTTGAAATGATAATTGATATGACAGAAGTGAAAGTACAAGCTATCAATTCTTTTTCTAGATCGGAATCTTTAAAAGAAGTCTATGGACTCGTATGGATCTTTGTTCTTATTTTCACCCTTATATTGGGAATAACAATAGGGGTACTAGTAATTGTGTGGTTAGAAAGAGAAATATCTGCAGCAATACAACAACGCATTGGGCCTGAATATGCCGGTCCATTGGGAATTCTTCAAGCTATAGCAGATGGAACAAAATTACTTTTTAAAGAAGATATCCTCCCATCTAGAGGAGATATTCGTTTGTTCAGCGCGGGACCGTCTATAGCGGTCATATCTGTTCTACTAAGTTATTTAGTAATTCCTTTTGGATATCGCCTTGTTTTGGCCGATCTTAGTATAGGCGTTTTTTTATGGATCTCCATTTCAAGTATTGCCCCTATTGGACTTCTTATGTCAGGATATGGGTCGAATAATAAATATTCTTTTTCAGGTGGTCTACGGGCTGCTGCTCAATCTATCAGTTATGAAATACCATTAACTCTATGTGTGTTATCAATATCTCTACGTGTGATTCGGCAGAACATTATTATTTTCCCTCTTTTCTAGAAATTTTCTAGAACTAGAAATAGAAGAAAGAAATTTAATATATTCCATGGATATTTTCCTTTTTTATTTATCATTAGGGTTGATGAATTAAGCTAGATAGTTAGATGAGTAAAAGCAAACTGCTTAGAAATTTGCAGTAAGAGAATTAAATCTCATTCCCTATGTACGAGAATATAAACATAAGCAGTATAAACTGTTTACCCCAAGATTAAGATTCTTTGACCAATTATCATATCTTGAAGCGGGTACAAAAGATCAACCGTATGGGGTTTCTACTACTGTCTTGTATTTATTACCATATTGGGGATCAATCAAAAATCAGTGGACAGTTAGGAACACCAAGGTACACAAAAGATTAGTAATGGAGATAATTTAAGATATAAAAAAGGGTATTTTTTCATAAAATTTTGGATAAAACGAATCATAATGAGGACTTTAAGTTGGTAGAAATGACCAAGTAGTACTTCTCCACGATTCCGATCTCGAGTATGCTCCTATTCACTGATTAAAGAAATGACTATAAAAAACGAATTAATCCTTTATTTCTTTTTTTTTCAGAGTACCTCCTCTCCTCTGAGAAAGAAGAATAGGACAGGAGCAAAAGAAATAGAATTCAAAATATTGAATAGGAAAAATGAAACAAAAAAATACAATACAGGATATTTATTTCTTATTTCTTTTCCCCATTCATATTCATATCTATACACATACATGGAATTCTTAATCATAAATTTGGAATTAATGATCAATTCTTTCTAACTAATTCTTTCTTTAGAGTTATTGATAAAACCTAATTTATTGATATAACGAGTATTTTATTTAAGGATTAAGTTATTACCGAATAAAGAGAAATTTTAATTTTAATGGAAAAGATCAATTCGGAAGCGCTTTTTTTATTCTAGCAGACGGAATTTCGTTGGTCTAATTTTGGACTTCCCGGTGTTATTCTATTTAGAATTAGAATCTAAAAATTACAATAATACCGAACAAGTACTTACATTTATTTGTGACCATAGAGGAGCCGTATGAAGCTGAGGTTTCATGTACGGTTTTGAAATAGCGATATGAACAGTAATGTTATTATCGACTATGATTATCTAACAGTTCAAGTACAGTTGATATAGTTGAGTCACAGTCAAAATATGGTTTTTGGGGGTGGAATCTGTGGCGTCAGCCTATAGGGTTTGTTGTTTTTCTAATTTCTTCTCTAGCAGAATGTGAGAGATTACCATTTGATTTACCAGAAGCGGAGGAGGAATTAGTAGCAGGTTATCAAACAGAATATTCGGGTATTAAATACGCTCTATTTTACCTTGCTTCTTACCTAAATTTATTAGTTTCTTCATTATTTATAACAGTTCTTTACTTAGGCGGGTGGAATTTTTCTATTCCGTATATATCTATTCCTGAACTTTTCGGAATAAATAAAATGACAGGAGTTTTTGGAATAACAATTGGTATATTTATTACATTAGCTAAAGCTTATTTGTTTTTGTTCATTCCTATCACAGCAAGATGGACTTTACCTAGGCTGAGAATGGACCAACTTTTAAATTTTGGATGGAAATTTCTTTTACCTATTTCTCTGGGTAATCTATTATTGACAACTTCTTCCCAACTTATTTACCTATAAAGAATAGAATAAGATAACGATATTCTCCATTCATAACCGATCTTAAACAAGAGAAAGAAACATCAAATTATTCACGGAGATCCACAATATGTTCCCTATGGTGACCGGGTTCATAAATTATGGTCAACAAACAATACGGGCTGCAAGGTACATTGGCCAAAGTTTCATAATTACCCTATCCCATACAAATCGTTTACCTGTAACTATTCAATATCCTTATGAAAAATCCATCACATCAGAACGTTTCCGTGGTCGAATTCACTTTGAATTTGATAAATGTATTGCTTGTGAGGTATGTGTTCGTGTATGTCCCATAGATCTACCCGTTGTTGATTGGAGGTTTAAAAGAGAGATTAAAAAGAAACAATTGCTTAATTATAGTATTGATTTTGGAGTCTGTATATTTTGTGGTAATTGTGTCGAGTATTGTCCAACAAACTGTTTATCGATGACTGAAGAATATGAACTTTCAACTTATGATCGTCACGAATTAAATTATAATCAAATTGCATTAGGTCGGTTACCAATGTCAGTAATTGGAGATTACACAATTCAAACAGTTATGAATTCCAGTCAAATCAAAATGGATAAAGATAAACCCCTTGATTCAAGAACGATTACTGATTACTAATTTTTTTTTTTATATTAAAGATAAAGGGAACCAAGTCTCCTTTTTTTGTCAGAAACTAATAAACTTATCTTATTAACTATTGATTGTTGAGAATCACTCTTTGATTTAAACTGCGAATATGTGTTTTCTTAATTATTTTAAAATATTAAAAAATGACAATCTTTCTTTCTAAAAGAAAAAAGAAAAGATTTGTTGATAATTTTAATAACTTTATCTATATCCACAGTGATCCATCCATATTAAGATTAAATTGCATTAGAAACTCATCATATATAAGAAAAAAATAAGGGGAACACCCCTCTCTTTCCTGGACTATTTAGTAAGGTCATGAAATATTTTGACTTATTTTTCTCTTATACATAATGGATTTACCTGGACCAATACATGATATACTTGTAGTATTTCTGGGATCATTTCTTATATTAGGAGGTCTAGGAGTAGTATTGTTTACTAATCCAATTTATTCCGCCTTTTCGTTGGGATCGGTTCTTGTTTGTATATCCTTATTCTATATTTCATCAAACTCCTATTTTGTAGCTGCCGCCCAGCTTCTTATTTATGTGGGAGCCATAAATGTCTTAATTATATTTGCTGTTATGTTCGTGAATGGTTCAGAATATTCCAACGACTCCTATCTTTGGACTATTGGAGATGGAATCACTTCACTGGTTTGTATAAGTATTCTTTTTTCACTAATTACTACTATCGCAGATACGTCATGGTACGGAATTATTTGGACTACAAGATCAAATCAGATTATAGAGCAAGACTTTATAAGCAACGTTCAACAAATTGGAATTCATTTATCAACAGATTTTTATCTTCCGTTTGAACTCATTTCTATAATTCTTTTAGTTTCTTTGATAGGCGCAATTACTATGGCTCGTCAATAATAAATAGTTTAGTTAGAATTAAAAACATTTTTAGTTTAATCTACTGTCAATATTCCCTTTTTTATGTAATTGCTCGATTCTAGTCAATCAACTTGGTTGAATTTTTGTTCATATTGAAACGAATCGAGGTTAATCAGGAGTTAGTCAATGATGTTCGAACATGTACTTTTTTTGAGTGTCTATTTATTTTCGATCGGTATCTATGGATTGATCACAAGTCGAAACATGGTTAGAGCACTTATGTGTCTTGAACTTATACTAAATTCGGTTAATATTAATCTCGTACTATTTTCTGATATATTTGATAGTCGCCAATTAAAAGGAGAGATTTTCTCAATCTTTATTATAGCCATTGCAGCGGCGGAAGCTGCTATTGGGCTAGCTATTGTTTCGTTGATCTATCGTAACAGAAAATCAACTCGTATTAATCAATCGAGTTTGTTGAAGAATTAGCCATAACTATAATATATATACATATAAGTATAATATATATATAGAAATTGTAGAAAAAATTTTCTATAAAATATCATTTCAGTGTTTTTTATATATTATATTTATTTACAAATAATACTAATATGTATAGTAATATTTCAATATATTATAGTAATATATTCAAATATTGACGATCTATTAGTCAACGTGAAGTTGCACGTGTGATTCATGTAACTCATATGATCATGGTTGTTGAAAGATAAATCAAAGTCTCTTGGTCCCTTCTCATGAACAGATTTCTAAAAATTTTGATTCTTAAGATTTTTTTTGATAAATCATTGATTCATCTGGTTTCTATATATAAAGAAAATAGAAATATATAATAAATTTATAATTCTATAATTTAGAATTTGTTTTTACTTTACCAGATCGAAAATTTATTATGTTCAAAACTGGAATTTATAGACCCAATGTCACATTCAGTAAAAATTTATGATACATGTATAGGGTGCACTCAATGTGTACGAGCCTGCCCCACAGATGTATTGGAAATGATACCTTGGGACGGATGTAAAGCTAAGCAAATTGCTTCCGCGCCAAGAACCGAAGACTGTGTAGGTTGTAAAAGATGTGAATCTGCCTGTCCAACAGATTTTTTGAGTGTCCGTGTTTATTTATGGCATGAAACAACTCGCAGCATGGGTCTATCTTATTGATACGTTATAATAAATTCCACTTGAATCATTTGATTCCTTTTTACCGACAAAAGCCCGTGCTCAAGAAAATATATTCTTTTGAGCACGGGCTTTTTGGTCAAAACGTATCTTGTCTTTATCACGAGTTATTTCCCTTGGTTAACAATACTTGTAGTTTTGCCAATATTCGCGGGTTCCTCAATTTTCTTTCTCCCTCATAGGGGGAATAAGGTATTTAGGTGGTATACTATATGTATTTGCTTATTAGAACTCCTTATAACAACCTATGTGTTCTGTTATCATTTCCAATTGGACGATCCATTAATTCAATTAGAAGAGGATGCTAAATGGATAAATGTTTTCAATTTTCACTGGAGACTGGGAATCGACGGACTTTCCATAGGACCGATTTTACTAACAGGATTTATCACTACTTTAGCTACTTTAGCAGCTTGGCCTGTTACTCGAAATTCGCGATTGTTCTATTTCCTGATGTTAGCAATGTACAGTGGTCAAATAGGATTATTTTCTTCTAGAGATCTTTTACTTTTTTTTATCATGTGGGAGTTAGAATTAATTCCTGTTTACTTACTTTTATCTATGTGGGGAGGAAAGAAACGTTTGTACTCAGCTACAAAGTTTCTTTTGTACACTGCGGGGGGTTCCATTTTTCTCTTAATAGGAGTTCTAAGTATGGGTTTATATGGTTCCAATGAACCGACATTGGATTTTGACAGATTAGCTAATCAGTCATATCCTGTGACATTAGAAATAATATTCTATTTGGGCTTCCTTATTGCTTATGCTGTCAAATCACCAATTATACCCCTACATACATGGCTACCAGATACCCATGGAGAAGCACATTACAGTACATGTATGCTTCTAGCGGGAATCTTATTAAAAATGGGAGCATATGGATTGATTCGTATCAATATGGAATTATTACCACATGCTCACTCTATATTTTCTCCCTGGTTGGTGATAGTAGGGGCAATCCAAATAATTTATGCAGCTTCAACCTCGCTTGGTCAACGCAATCAAAAAAAAAGAATAGCCTATTCTTCTGTATCGCACATGGGTTTCACAATTATAGGAATTGGTTCTATAACCGACATGGGACTCAACGGAGCCGTTTTACAAATACTCTCTCATGGATTTATTGGTGCTGCACTTTTTTTCTTGGTAGGAATGAGTTGTGATAGAATACGTCTTGTTTATCTCGACGAAATGGGGGGGATATCCATTCCAATGCCAAAAATATTTACCATGTTTAGTGGTTTCTCGATGGCTTCTCTTGCATTGCCGGGAATGAGTGGTTTTATTGCGGAATTAGTAGTATTTTTTGGACTAATTACCAGTCCAAAATATCTTTTAATGCCAAAAATATTAATTACCCTTGTAATGGCAATTGGAATGATATTAACTCCTATTTATTTGTTATCTATGTTACGTCAGATGTTCTATGGATACAATTTTTTCAATGTTCCAAACTCAAATTTCGTGGATTCTGGACCACGAGAACTATTTGTTTCGATCTGTATCTTTTTACCCGTAATAGGAATTGGTATTTATCCTGATTTCGTTCTTTCTTTATCGGTTGACAAGATACAAGCTATCCTATCTAATTATTTTCATAGATAGTTTTTTTTTCTTAATGAGATAGAAAGTCTTATAATTTTCAATTTAATGAGATAGAAAGTCTTATAATTTTCAATTTGAAGATTTTTGAAACTATTTACTGTACAATGAAAAAAAAAAATAAAGTGAATTAGAAAGATGTATCCCAAGTTTTTGAGAACCGTTTGAATCTTCATTCAAACAGTTCTTAAAAACTCGCACAAATTTTCGTTATATATGTCTTACTTATTCCGCATGGAATTTCCGCAATTCAATTAGATTTTATGTGAATGAACCATAACTATGTAGACCTATTCCTAATAGATTGATCCCAAAATAGCATATCCAAATTATAAGAAATCCTATAGAAGCTACAAGTGCCGAATTCGTACCGTGCAAACTTTGATTTGTTCTAGTATGTGAATAAATCGCGAATATGGTCCAAGTAATGAATGCCCAAGTTTCCTTGGGGTCCCAATTCCAATAAGACCCCCATGCTTCGTTAGCCCATACTGCTCCAGAAAGAATACCTATGGTTAAAAAGGTAAACCCTAAACTAATAACACGATAACTCCAATAATCCAAACGCTGAATTAATTGATATTTATAATAATTTGGAAATGAAAGAAAAGAAGTATTGTTAAAAGCACTTTTTTTTTCGTTCAAGTATTCGATCTTCCCAAAGAAAAATGACTTAATTAATAAATTTTTGCTTCTAAAAAAAATATCGATGTTTTTTCGAAATGTAATGACTAAAAAAGCGACTGATAATAACGAACCACATAAAAGAGCCGCATAGCTCAATAACATCATACTTACATGCATCATTAACCACTGAGATTGTAGAGCAGGTACTAATATTGCTGATTGATGCATTTTACTTGAAAGACCAGATGTAGCGAAACCTTGAGTAAAAATGGCACTTGGCGCGGTTATTGTGCTTAAATCATTTTTATGATTCCATAGCTTGGAAACTATATGAATAATGGAAAAACTCCACGAAAGGAAGATCAATGACTCGTATAAATTACTTAATGGAAAATGTCTTGAAGAAATCCAACGAATAACTAATAATCCTGTTAGAGAAAAAAAAGTGGCTAACATTCCTTTTTCTGACGAATGGCGTAATCCGATGATTTCGTGAACTAATAGAATCATCAAATGAATCGCAATCACAATCGAAACGATCGAAAAAGAGAGATGAGTTAATATATGTTCTAAAGTTGCAAATATCATACATAAAAAGGGTCTCATTACAGAATTGAAATCGGGAATTAAATACATTATAAGATCCATTCTATCTCTTTTAGAGTATGCCGCCACTCGGACTCGAACCGAGATGCTCTAGCACTGCTTCCTAAGAGCAGCGTGTCTACCAATTTCACCATAGCGGCTTACTTGAAATAATAATAGTCAATTCATGTTGAATCGTCTAGATGTAGATTCTAGAATCCGATATAGTTATACTTTAGGAAACATTAGAATGGATGAATAAAGGTTCTTTTAAACTCGTTTGTTTAAACTAAAGTATTCCTTGAATTTTTAATAACACTTAGAAAACTTAGAACTATATTTTTTTTTTATCCAAAATAAATATAAATTAAATAAATAGGATTTTATACATATCAAAATGTAATTACTAAATTTAATAAATTAAATTAGAAATTAAAAGACTCTTTTTCTAAAAATCTTGTTTTTAGTCTACTTTTTAATGTACTTAGTATAATTTTATTAATTATTCTAATTATATAGAAAATATATATATAATTTATGAATTATATAATATATATATACTCTTTGTTGTTTGTTATGTACATAATTTAAATATAGGATAATATTTAGAAAACAAAACCAATTTAATTTGATCTTGAGATATACATATAATAAAACAAAACAGTTTTAATATTCACCATAATTGCATTTTATTTCTTTTCCTAATGGAAAAAAAAATTTTCTACTGGGAAAAGAAATAAAAAAATACTTAGAACCAAACTAGCAGACAGATAAGGCAGCGAGTTCTAACTAATCTTGAGGAGGTCAATACATAAGTTAATGAAAATTTTGCATATTCTAAATATAGAAAAATTCTTTAAATCACGAAATTCAAATTATTCCAAGATTTTCTTATTTGTTTGCTGCACAAAAAAACTTTTTGAATTTCCCGTAGAAACTGACTTTGCTAAAGAAAAGGCTTTTATTGCAACTAAATTTCCCTTTTTCTTCCAAATATTTTTACGAATACGTTTTTTTGATATAGAAGTACGTTTTTTTGGAACTGCCATAAAAAATATTCCTTTTTATTGTTGTATGTGAAAGACATGTATTGATCAATATGGATCCTTTTTTTTAGTCTTAGTCATTTTTTATATTATATTTAATTCCGTCGATAATCTTTTTTTTTTTTTATAAACAATATAAATATATTGTTTATATATATACATATGTGTTACATATATAATAAACTAGGAAAAAATAGAAGAAAAGAAAGCAAAATTTTAAAAGGAATTTTCTAGTAGTTAATATGTTAAACAAGACATTCCGTTAGCTAAGAAAAGGGACTTTCATTTTAAGTTTTTTTTTTCTTCAGTTCTAGAATATAAGAAGTAAGGAGTTTTATAAGATTTCTGATATTTTCTTATCTTATTGAATTTCAATCCAATCAATCAATTCCACAAAAAATATAAATTAGGTAATTATTACAAAAAAAATTTTACTATAAGAATTAGTTGATTTATTGATGCATACTATATATCCATATTCTACTGATATTGGTATAGTTATTTTTGCTTACTTTTCTTACTTTTACTTTGCTTACTATAGTATATGATATGGTTACATATTACTAGAATAGAATTCTAGTATAGTGACAAAATTTTTTATAGTGACAAAATTTTTAAAAATATCATATTCTCATTTTTTTTATAAAAAAATATTTTTCTAGTTATAAAATGAATAACTAAAAAATTATTATATATCGAGCTATTTGGGCAAAGCATTTAAGCAACAAATTAGAACTTTTTCAAATTTTTTAACTATCTGAAAAAAGTACGAAAAATGTAAAATAAGAATATTTAAGGTTTCATATCTTTTTTTTTTCTTCAAAAGCAATAAAAATTGGTGAATCGGAAACAATTATAAGAAAAAAATGAAAATTTGTGTTTTTTTATGGAACATACATATAAATATGCATGGATAATACCTTTTCTTCCATTTCCTGTTACTATGTTAATAGGATTTGGACTTCTGCTTATTCCTGCAGCAACAAAAAATATTCGACGTATTTGGGCTTTTCCTAGTGTTTTGATGCTAACTATAGCTATGGTGTTTTCTGTTAATCTTTCTATTCAGCAAATAAACGGAAATTTTATCTATCAATATTTGTGGTCTTGGACTGTCAATAATGATTTTTCTTTAGAGTTCGGACACTTGATTGATCCGCTTACTTCTATTATGTCAATATTAATTACTACTGTTGGAATCATGGTTCTTATTTATAGTGATAATTATATGTCTCATGATCAAGGATATTTGAGATTTTTTGCTTATATGAGTTTTTTCAATACTTCTATGTTGGGATTAGTTACTAGTTCTAATTTGATACAAATTTATATTTTTTGGGAACTTGTAGGAATGTGTTCATATTTATTAATAGGTTTTTGGTTCACACGACCAATTGCAGCAAGTGCTTGTCAAAAAGCTTTTGTAACCAATCGGATAGGGGATTTTGGTTTATTATTAGGAATTTTAGGATTTTATTGGATAACGGGTAGTTTAGAATTTCAAGATTTGTTTGAAATAGTTACTAATTTAATTCATAATAATGGAATAGATTCTTTATTTGTTACTCTTTGTGCTTCTTTTTTATTCCTCGGCGCAGTTGCCAAATCTGCACAATTTCCCCTTCACATATGGTTACCTGATGCTATGGAAGGACCCACTCCCATTTCGGCTCTTATACATGCTGCTACTATGGTAGCAGCAGGAATTTTTCTTGTAGCTCGCCTTCTTCCTCTTTTCATAGTCATACCTTACATAATGAATCTTATTTCCTTAATAGGTATAATAACAGTACTATTAGGAGCTACTTTGGCTCTTGCTCAAAGAGATATTAAAAGAAGTTTAGCTTATTCTACCATGTCTCAATTGGGTTATATTATGTTAGCTCTGGGTATAGGTTCTTATAGGGCTGCTTTATTCCATTTGATCACTCATGCCTATTCGAAAGCTTTATTGTTTTTAGGATCTGGATCCATTATTCATTCAATGGAATCCATTGTTGGATTTTCACCAGATAAAAGTCAAAATATGGTTCTTATGGGGGGGTTAACAAAATATATTCCGATTACAAGAATTACTTTTTTTTTAGGTACACTTTCTCTTTGTGGTATTCCACCTCTTGCTTGTTTTTGGTCGAAAGATGAAATTCTTAATGATAGTTGGTTGTATTCACCAATTTTCGCAATAATCGCTTCATTTACAGCAGGATTCACTGCATTTTATATGTTTCGAATGTATTTACTTACCTTTGATGGGCATTTGCGTATTCATTTTCAAAATTACAGTAGCGCTAAAAATAGTTCTTTCTGTTCAATATCTTTATGGGGAAAAGAAGTACCCCAAGCAAAAAAAAAAATTTTACTGTTTTCAACAATGAATACTAAGATTTCTTTTTTTTCAAAAAATACATATCAAATTGAAAATAATTTTCAAAATAGAGTACGATACTTTAGTACTTACTTTAGAAATAAATATACTTACACCTATCCTCACGAGTCGGACAATACTATGTTGTTTCCCATGCTTATATTGGTATTATTTACTTTATTCATTGGATCAATCGGAATTGATTTTGGTAGAATAGATCCTGATCTATTGTCAAAGTGGTTAACTCCATCTACAAAATTTTTCCAT